AATCATTTCAAAACAATTTATTTAAAAACTGGTTCAAATAAAATTAATTACACCTCTCAGATTAAAAATCCGACGCTCTTTTTAAGCTATTAAACCCTATCAATCTAAAGAACCTTCATTAGCCTCATGAACTAAACCTAATAATAAAATTAGAAAAAACAAAAAAAAATAAAAAGAGGACACACTAGATAAAGAAAAAAATAAAAGTTTCAACCTATAACAAAACGAAATAATTATAACTACTTCTACATCGAAAATAAGAAACAACAAAGCCAACACAAAAAAACGAAAAGAAAAAGGAGAACGAGAACTTCTTATAGGATCAAAACCACACTCAAAAGAGACAAGCTTATCACTGTTTCGACGAACACGCTGCCCTAAAATTATTGAAACCAATATAAGAGCAACTCTTAAAAACAAAACAAAAAAAAGAAAGTACAACCCTTCATATAAAACTCCTATTCTCATGGATAATATACCTCGACTTCGTCCTTTCTGTCAATAACCCTCTCATTTACATAACTTACGAACAACACAACAAATAAATAACACTGAATAAACATAAGGAACCACTCCGCTAAATAGTAAAAACCAGCTATAAAAACCACTGGAATATACCAAATGGATCTTAAATTAAAAAGAAAAATAGCCTCAGTTAACCTAAAGAAGACCTTGGCAAAAATTAAACTTACAGAAACATTTATCCTCATCCGAAGACATAAAGTCACACCACGAAGTATAATTGTGAAAAACTCTAAGACCTGATAAAACAAAGTTCTTCCCCATCTCCCTTCTACAATAAACTTATTTAAAAACAAACGTCAATTAGTTCTAAGATAAAGAATCACAGTTCTAGATCAAAAAGGAAAAGATAAACTAGCAGTAATTAGAATATGATTGGCCAAAGGATAAGTAAAAGGTATTAATCTAGCGAAACAAATTCTTAATAACACAGAAAACAAACACAAGGTAAGCTGCAAACCCCCACCAAATCGAAGAATATTTCGCCCTTGAATAAGGTTAACTTCTACGTTATAAGTAAAAAGCTTCATTATTCTATATTCACGATCACACCTTAACCAATAACGATCAGAACAAAAAAGAAAAATAGGAAGAGTTAAACCACTAAACCAAACGAAAGAATTCAAAAACCCATTAGAACCCCTTCAATTGTAATCAAAAGTAGATAATAAATCAAAACTCATTGAGACCTTTGGACAAATTCTAACGCCCTTCAGCTATTTTCAAAATAACCTAATATAAAGGCCTAGAGAATTCTTCCCATCTCTGAATCGAAAATTCAACGTGTTTATTACACCATAAAAAATGCTAAAGGGGAAAGTTCTCCCGTCCTCAACTCTTAAACCTGATGCATATCCCTCTGCCACTTCAGCGACGTAATTAAAGTAAGGAAACTTATCACCTTGTAAGCCGAAATCACATATGCTTTTTACACCACTCACTCATGTTTTTTTTTTGTTGATGCTTGTACTAAGGGTAAACTCTTAGTACAGGTTATTATACACACTAGGGTAGGTCCTATTATACCCCACTACTCTCTATACTACCTCTAACTACCCTACACCCTCTTCTTATTTACCTTACCTCTACTAGTATCAGTAGAGGTAAGTAAGGGGTATTGTTCTACCCCTTATACCCCTCATCACTACCTACCCTTCTCTGCTAACCCTAGAAGCTGGGTATAGAGAGGGTAGGTTAACTCAAGGGAAGAAAGGAAACCCCTTTCTTTCTCTTGAGACTTTTAACTCCTCTAAAGTTTTATTTAAAACTTTATCGCTTACCGTGTAATAATAGGGTATACACATACCCCTATTGTTTACACAATAGGGTTATAAGTGTATATCCTATTATTATATACCCTTTCTCTTTTTTTCTTTTAAAAACACAAAATAAGCGTTAAAATTCATTAAAAATAAAAAGTTTTTGATTTTTTTTGTTTTAAAAACTAATCCATAAATTTATTACCAAAAAACCAATAAAATTACGTAGTTTTAAAACAATTTTTTTAAAATCAAACAATTACTTTCTCGTCTTATATTCAGCTTGAACCAAAATGCTCGTTTATATTATTGGTAACCACTTTTCTACAGGTGATACTAAGAACATGAACGAGATTGATTTAAACCCAAAATAAAACTTTTTAACCAATTAAATGAATAATTTATCTTTACATCCACAATGTAACGTTTTTATTAAACTAAATCAGCTATACTAAAAAAAAATCCAGCCCAAAGAACCCAAGAAATAAGACTAAAAAAGATATTAAAAATCTTATTAAGTAACGATCCCTCAATCCTGAACAAGATTTTAAAAACGGAGAAACACCCCCGTGATTTAAAAACCCGTAAAGAAAGATACAATAAACACATGTAAATTCACACATTAAACCTAAAGGAAGGATAAAAATTAAACTAATTCTTTTAATTCTTCTGAATATTACCACTTCAGAGAAAAAATTTAAGGAAGGAGGGCACGATATATTAGCTACAATGAAAGAAAACCAATAAAAAGAAAACCATGGAAACAAACGTAAAACATTTTTATTTATTGACACTCTACGAGACTGTCTTCAGTCGTAAGAACTAGCAGCCAAAGCAAATATACAAGGAGAACAAACACCATGAGCAAACATTATACAAACACCGGCAAATTTTGCCAAAGGAAAACATCTTAAAAACCTAACGGCTACTAATGACATGTGACTCACAGATGAATACGCAATAATAGATTTAATATCATGTTGAGTTGCAGACACTAATCTTCTCAATAAACCCCCCCAAATAATTAATGTTGACATTAAAAGAAGCTCCTCGCTTAACACCATCTTGAACAAACTAAAAACTCGGACCAATCCAAAACCCCCCAACTTTAAAAGAACACCAGCCAATACTATTGACCCTGCTAAAGGAGCCTCTACGTGGGCCTTAGGTAATCAAACATGAAACCCATAAATAGGTAATTTTACGAAAAAAGCTAATAAAACTGGAACCATTAATCAACGAGAAAAACACTGACCTGCCTCAGTTAACATTATTAAACAAAAACTATCACTCCCTGTAACAGAATTAATGAATAAAAAACATATAAGTAATGGTAAAGATGCTCCAGCCGTGTATATCAATAAAAACATTCCCGCCTGAAGACGCTCAGGTTGATAACCTCACTTCAAAATTATTCACAAAGTGGGAATTAAAGAAAATTCAAAAAAAAAGTAAAATAGTATCCAACCCCCCACACAAAAGAACATTACACATGGAAGAGAGATAAAGGACAAACCTCTATCTAAACCTTTCCTTGTCTCCTTCACAGGTATTATCAAATCCTTTACACTACAAGAAAGCCTAATTACGAAAACTAATAAAACTAAGACTTCTATCAATAAAGAAAGATCATCCATTATTACTCACCTATTAGGGTTATATATAAAGAAAAGAAAACCTCTTCTTTTTATTAAAACAACAAAAAAAATTAATGTACAACACACCCCCCAAAAGAACCCCATTCTACAAAAAGGAACTGAAGAAATACTTATTAATAAGAAAGGAAAAACAAACAGTCACAAACTATTTAAAAATCATACTTATTCATCTCCCTTCACCAAAAATAGTTTAAAATTAAAATTAAAATAAAACCCATAGTAATATAAACAAATAAAGCAAATATAGGACTAAACCCAACCATATAATTAATAAAATTTAATCAAAAATAAAAATGTTTCACCATTCGGATCCTTACGTACGACGAATTGTAATTAATAGATAGAAACCGACCTAGCTCACGCCGGTCTGAACTCAGATCATGTAAGATTTTAAAGGACGAACAGTCCTACCTTTTTAACTCCTGCACCAAAAGGAAATCTTAATCCAACATCGAGGTCGCAAGCTTTCTCTTCGATATGAACTCTCTGAAAAAATTGCGCTGTTATCCCCACGGTAGCTTTTGCTTGATTCACTCTGAGTGGATCCTTATTTAATACAAAGGAGTTTTTTTCCCTTTGCGTTGCCCCAACAAAAATCAATAATTAATAAACGTTATTAAACCTTAACAAGCTCGCCGGGGTCTTCTCTTCTTATTGTAAAATCTAAGTCTTTTCACGTAAAAGAAAACTTCGAACTATATTAAAAAGACAGCTTCCCCCTCGTCAACCCCTTCATTCATTTCCCCAATTAAAGGACAATTTATTGCGCTACCTTAGCACAACTCTTCATTGCGACCGTTTAAGTATACTTACCCACCGGGCAGGGCCGACTCTTTTTATTAACCATCAAAGAGACATGTTTTTGTTAAACAGGCGGGGGGAGAATTTGCCGAGTTCCTCAATAATATATTATATTTGTGCTTTATTATCATCACTCCCTTTATTTTTAAAAGGGAATTTATTTCACCGTCGTACTAATCTTATACTAATTTTTAGAAAAAAGTTATTTCAAAAAAAGCAGTAAAAACAAAAAAAAAAAAAAAAAAATTTTGTGAAAAATTTTAAAAGGTTAAAAATATTATTTCTACTTAATTAATTTTAATTCTTATTTGCAAAAGAGCTTACCCCCTTTTACTTCACTGGTAATAAAATCACACTGAATTCTCAATAAGTAATCTTTATTACCGCTGCACTGAATGCATTTCCTGCTCAACCAGATATCAACCTTTTCGTAACATATATCACGCCTATTTTTAATTTTTCATGTTATTGCAATAAAATCATTAAAAAAAATAGCTCTAAAGTTTTCGGGAAAAGAAATTTTTCTTCTTACTCTATAAGCCATTATACAAAAAGTACGTTGATAAATAACGTCTGTTAACTTCTTTTTAACCCTCTTCAGATCTGACTCATTATTTAAAATATCTTACAAAATACATAACAAAAACGGATTTTTCTATATTTAAAGTGGGGTCAACCACCAAGATGTGATAGTATTACGAACCTTAAAATAAGACTCTCGAATAAAAAAAAACACCCTAAAACTTCTTCTTTTTCCTTCCCTTGGGTTGATCATTTCTATTAAAACATAATCTCATGAAAGATAACATAAAACATATAAAGGAAAAAATAAGAAGTAGACAATTCTTCTAATAATCCCTATTAAATCGTAAGGGTGCTCAATTGGACAGGCACCAATAAAACTAAGAAAAATAAAGTTTCCAACAAACCCTCAAAACAACACCTGAGCAAAGATATTATATTGAATACCCCGCTGAAACCCTTTCGGGAAAAAAGGTATCACATATAAGATCGAAACAGATAAAACCAACCCTAATACACCTCCTAACTTATTGGGAATTCTTCGAAGGATTGCATACGCAAACAAGAAATACCATTCAGGTTGAATGTGTGTCGGGGTCTTTAAAGGATCTGCAGGATTAAAATTAATAGGGTCAGAAAAAAAATCAGGATAACACAAACAAACTACCCCTAAAATTCAAACCAATACAACTACTCCTACTAAATCTTTTAATGTGTAAAACCTATGAAACGGAACCGCTTCTGCATCCGAGTCCACACCTAAAGGGTTTCTTGAACCTGTTTCATGAAGATAAAAAATGTGAACCCCTCTAAGGGCTAAAAGAAGAAAAGGAGCAATAAAATGAACTACAAAAAACCGTTTTAAAGTAGCATTCCCAACACAAAACCCTCCTCATATTCACTCTACTAAATCATTCCCAATATAAGGAATAGCAGAAGCTAAGTTAGTAATTACTGTAGCACCTCAATATGATATTTGACCTCAGGGAAGAACATATCCTGTAAAGGCAATTATCATTAATAAAAGTAAAATAGATCTCCCCACTAACCAAGTATGCTTCTTAAAAAAAGAATGGTAAAAAATACCACGAGCAATATGGATATAAATACAAACAAAAAAAGCAGAGGCCCCATTAACATGAATTCTTCGAATTAACCACCCATTATTGACTTCACGCATAATATAAACAACTGAGTCAAAAGCGTATGCCACATCAGGAGTATAATGACAAGCCAAAAGTAAACCCCTCAAGACCTGAATAGCTCAACAAGTCCCTAGCAAAGACCCAAAATTTCACATAATTGTTAAATTTGGTGGGACCGGAAGATTAACTAACCTGAAAAACACTTTCTGGAAAATATTTTGATCAGGTTTTTTTTCATAGTAAAGATTAGAAAATCTTCTTTCCAAGAATAAATATAATCTTATTTATTCTTAATAACCTCAAACATAAACCGCAAAAAACAATCCAATCCAAACCACATCTACAAAGTGCCAGTATCAAATAGCAGCATCTAACCCAAAATAATGATGGTTAAAAGAAAAATGACGATAATAAAGACGTAAGGTACAAATAAATAAAAAAACAGTACCAACAAGAACGTGTATTCCATGAAACCCTGTCATAATAAAAAAAGTTCTACCAAAAGCTCTATCCGCTATTGTAAAAGAAGCTATATAATATTCTTCATATTGAATACACATAAAAAAGGCCCCAAGACCAACAGTTAATGCTATAGAAGCAATGGCCTGCTTCTGATAGCAAGCACCTTTTTCAACTAATAAACTATACTCTTCACGATCAATTGTTTTTCTATCGGAGTTAAGATTTATTACACCCGCAGGACACTTATTGTGAACACTAACAGCTTTATGGGCCCAAGTTACAGTTATTCCAGAACCTAGTAAAATTGCTGTATTTAACGCAGGAACTTTCCAAGGGTAAATAGCTTTAACACCAACAGGTGGTCACTGACCAACAGTTCGTATCGAAATTTCTCCAATTCTCACATGAAAAAAAGCTCAGAAAAACCTAACAAAAAAAAACACCTCCGAAAGAATAAATAAAACTATTCCAACTCGAAGATTACGCACTACCAATCTAGTATGGCACCCTAAGTACGTCCTCTCAACCACAACATCCCTTCACCATCGAATTATAGTAAATACTAATAAAAATAAAGAAAGGAAACCAAAAAAACATACCCATGTTAAAGGTGCTCGATGGAGGTACCCTACTAAAGAAGTAGTTATACCTAAAACACCTAACGCTCCTCTAAATGGTCAAGGACTAATATCAACTAAATGATAACCAGTTCGAAACATAGAGAAGTGAATGGTACGAACCACCCGAATCTAAATTAGAAGTCCAAACTCAACCTATACTTCTCTAAAGAAGGAGTAATTAAACTCATAAATGAAGCTACAATTCACCACTTCTACAGACGCTTCTTCGAAAATTGCAAACGGCAGTTTCTACTACAATTACCTTGTTACGACTTACCTTCTGTTGAATATTGAAGGGCGCCGGGCGGTTTGTACGCATTTCAATAACCCTATTCAGATTAACTCTCTTATTTAATCTTACTAACAAGTTCGCTTTTAATTATTCTGTTTCAAAATAATCTCCAACAGTGAAAAACAATTGTAACTCAGCTAAGCCCTTTACAACCCTCACGTTTACCTGAATTAACACATTTATTAAAAATAAAAAATGTTTACACCTAATTCTACTCTCTTCAAGATAGATGAATTACAACGGCGGTATAAGAGGAAAAATAAAGGTGAAGTATAGCGAGGATCATCGAATTAACCGCCAAGTTTCCCTAACTGATATGAAATGCCGCCAACCTTTTTGAGTTTTAAACCAAAGTTCGTAGTCCTCGTTGGCTCCAAAAACAACTTTACTAAGAGGGTCTCAAATCCTCGTTGCACGTACAGCCTCGTAAGATTAAAGATTAAAAGAACTTAAATTCTCAGATATATGATGTATTTAACCACACACTTATTACCGATATGTCTTTTTTTTACTTCTACTTATCCAAACAAACAAATTAACTTGAAGAACAAAGTTTAACCGAGATTTCTGGCACTTTATTAATCTCTCCTAACTTTCTATTACTGAAACCATCTTTCGATGCTAATCCAAAACTCTTTACTGAATATCGGGATGCCATAACTTCTTTTTTCGATATAAATCTCAAAGAATATATTCTCCTCGGATGATAAAGTATTAAACTCCACAGAAGACGAGCCTATAACATTCCCTTCTCTCATTAAATATCATGTATAAATATAGAAACAGCTAACGCGTTACCAAAGGCCAATAATCCTAAACTCAAAACGGTCACTAAACATCTTACTGTCCCAAACAGTATATTTTTTTTAAACTACATTCTGAAAACAAAGGACCAAAATGGCACCGTAAAATCGACAATTTTACATTCTAATAAACTACCTTCGCCTTAAAGCTATAAACCTACTCCCGCAAACAGGAAAATAAGTAATCCTGGTAAAATATTTCTTACAACCCTAACTACAAACATTCAACTTCACTTCAAAGGTTTAAAACTTATACTTATTCCACCAAACAACCTAAACACTCCTGTAGCAGAAAAAAGAAAAAAGTAGTAATAAAGACTAATAACAGAAAATCCAAGAAAAAAAACACAAAGGAAAGGAAAATCATTTCAACATACTATCAAAAAATATAATTTTAAAAAAAAACCGGTAAAAGGAGGTATCCCAGCCAAAGACAACCCATAAAAAGAAACTGTCTGGGCAGCTATTTCTGAAGATGGGTTAGAAATCTTTTGTAAATCTCTCACAGAAAACAATTTTATTGTTCATAAAGATAACACCAAACCTAAATTTAAAAAAAAATAAACAAATAAGTAAATACAACAAGAAATAAAAGATTGAAGACTTAAAACCACTATAAAACACGTGTGGGAAATTGAAGAATAAGAAAGTAACGCTCGAAAATGAAGCACCCTTAAACCACCTACTGCCCCTACAAAAGCCCTAATAATTAGTAAAGATTCCACAAATCAAAGAAACCCGTCCCGTAACTCTATATTAGAAAAAACTCAAAGAGGAACCAACTTTTGAATAACCCTCAACACTAATAAACTAAAATAAGAAAGTTGAGAAATTACAGAAGGAACTCAAAAATGAAAAGGAAATACTCCTAATTTAATCAATAATCTAATTACTATTAAATAAGGAACCTCCAAAGACCATCAACCCCCTGCAACTCTTATTACTGACAGTAAAAACATATGAGACCTAATTACCTGGATAATAAAATATTTTATAGTTCTTTCAATTTCCTCTTCAGTATCTCCTCTTATCAAAAATAATACACCTAAAAAAGATACTTCTATCCCTATCCAAATTCTAAATATCCTTTCACCACCTACTGCTAATAAAATTCCAAATACAGTTAGAAAAAGAAAAAGTAAATTAGTGTAAGAACGAAGAATAAAAAACACCATAAATAGTAACCTAAAAGGACCTCTTGCTTGGAAGGCAAACATACTTATTCATACTCTTACTACTTTAACACGAAAACAAAGCCCCCATGACAAAAACCCCTAACCTTAATGGAAGAAGAATTTTTCAACAAAGGTCTATTAAGAGGTCATATCGATAACGAGGTATAGTTCCACGAACTCAAACAAATACATAAGAAATAAAAACAACTCAAAACCTAAAAATAACATCTCCAAATAAAAAAACACTTATTCCTCTATTGAAAAATATAATTCCTGTTATTATTCTTATAAACATAATGTTTCTATACTCAGCTAATGCAAGAAGAGCAAAACCTCCTCCACCATATTCCACTATGTAACCTGCTACAAGCTCAGACTCACCCTCAACAAAATCAAAAGGAGCACGGTTGGTTTCAGCCAATGCAGCAATCAGTCATAGTATTAGAATTCCTAATATGAAAACCCCCCTACAAAATTCATTATTTCGGCCTTGGAAAACATCATAAGAACCTACAAATAGAAAACTTGTAAATAAAATAGTACTTAAAAAAACCTCATAAGAAATTCTCTGTGCAATAGCACGCATAGCCCCTAAAAAAGCATAACGAGAGTTGCAAAGCCACCCTACTAAAAAAACCCCATACACACTAAAAGAAGAAACACACAAAAAAAAAAGAACACCTAGTTCAAACCGGTTACTTCCAAAAGAGTTGGGAAACACTAAATAAAGTGAATAAGCACAAAAGAAACAAATTACTGGACCTAAAGCAAACGTAAAATGGCTTAAACACACAGGAAAAGAGACTTCCTTTTTAAAAAGCTTAACCCCGTCAGCAATAGCTTGAAGAATCCCTTTTACACTCACCTTGTTAGGTCCTTGGCGAAGCTGAACCATACCAAGTCCCTTACGCTCAATAACAATAAAAAATGCAACACCAATCATTATTAACAATAAAACCACTACCCTTCTAATCAAAAAATGATAATAAAAAGTCAACTTTTCAAACTCACTTAGAGCTCAGCTTTATACACTTAGAGTTTACAAAACCCTCGTTCTTCTTAAACTATAAGCTCTTTTTTTACTTCTCCTCTTTTTATACACACGAATAAAAAAACACTAAAAGAGTCTTCATTCGCGCATAATTTTTAGAAAAAAAAAGAGGAAAAGAAAAAAAATTTCATCATAAAAAGCTAACCCCTTTCTTTACTTCTCCTCTTTTTATACACACGAATAAAAAAACACTAAAAGAGTCTTCATTCGCGCATAATTTTTTTAAAAAAAAGAGGAAAAGAAAAAAAATTTCATCATAAAAAGCTAACCCCTTTCTTTACTTCTCCTCTTTTTATACACACGAATAAAAAAACACTAAAAGAGTCTTCATTCGCGCATAATTTTTTTAAAAAAAAGAGGAAAAGAAAAAAAATTTCATCATAAAAAGCTAACCCCTTTCTTTACTTCTCCTCTTTTTATACACACGAATAAAAAAACACTAAAAGAGTCTTCATTCGCGCATAATTTTTTTAAAAAAAAGAGGAAAAGAAAAAAAATTTCATCATAAAAAGCTAACCCCTTTCTTTACTTCTCCTCTTTTTATACACACGAATAAAAAAACACTAAAAGAGTCTTCATTCGCGCATAATTTTTAGAAAAAAAAAGAGGAAAAGAAAAAAATTTCATCATAAAAAGCTAACCCCTTTCTTTACTTCTCCTCTTTTTATACACATGAAAAATTAGTATAGTAAAGACTCTATTGATAGAATTCCTGAAAGACCAAAACTTTCCGTGCCAAAACACCTCTTCACTAACGGATTAAAGCCCCTTTATAACATCTACATATACGAGCAGCAGCAATTATAGAAAACAATAAATATAAACCTAAAAACATTACTATTTTTCTTCAAGCATCTCTAAAATAAATAGAGGAACTGTAAAAAAAAAGAGGAGAGCCTAATTCTATTCTTTGACATAAACATAAAAATCAACCTATAATAATAAAAAAAGTCTTAAAACCCTGCTTCACAAGAGAACCCCTCCTAAATTTAACATCTTTTTTTATTACTGGTACTAAAGCCACCGAGTATCTAAAAACTACTAAAATGCCTCCAACTAACACCAAATAAGAACAAACCCCAAGCAAAGGACCTGAATAAAAAGACAGCACCAATCTGGAAAAAATACCAAACACTATTAGCACTCCTCCTAAATAAATAGGATGAGATTGAGATAAAAAGAATTGCCTCAATAACAACAAACAAAGAAATAAAAACCAACTCATACGAAAAGTGAGAACACTCCCTCTTTAGTATTTGAAGTACTATAGTCTGTATAACTTAACCTTTCAATAAAAGGAAGAGGTAAAACACCACCTTTCTAGCGTAAATAGAATACACTCATTATGCTATCCCCCATAAAACTTACTTAATTAAAAATTTTGGTATCCTAAAGGATTCTGACTTCAAGTATGAAATCGCATAGGGAAAGCGCCATAAGGAGATGTTCACTCGGCCTCAGTCTTAGGAACACAAGCACGAAATAAACAACGCTGACTCAATATAGCCTCTAATAAAAGAAAAGACCAAAAATACACAGCAAATAAACAAATCATAGAACCTCATCTAGCCATAAAATTAAAAACATGGAAGACATCTCTATAATCATTAATCCGTCGAGGCATCCCTGCCAAACCAAGAAAATGCATAGGGAAAAATGTAATATTTACTCCAACAAACATTAATATAAAATGAGCCTTTCTTCAAGAAGAATGAAGACCTAAACCTGTAGCTAAAGGAAACCAATAATGAAAACCTGCAAACATAGCAAAAATAGCACCCATACTTAAAACATAATGAAAGTGAGCAACTACGTAATAAGTATCGTGTAATAAGATATCTAAAGAAGCCCTAGCCAAAACAATTCCAGTCAATCCTCCCATTGTAAAAAAAAAAATAAAACCAGTAGCCCAATAAACCATCGCCCAATTTCGAATATAACCACCAGCCATTGTAGCCAACCATCTAAACACCTTCACACCAGTTGGAATAGCAATAATCAAAGTAATAGTTCTAAAATAAGCACGACTATCAACATTCATTCCCACTGTAAACATATGATGGCCTCAGACAATAAAACCTAAAATTCCAATAGACAAAATAGCATTAATCATTGGCAACTTCCCAAAAACATAAGACTTTCCTCTTCCTACTTTAATTACATGAGAAATTATCCCAAAAGCAGGTAAAATTAAAATATATACTTCAGGATGTCCAAAAAATCAAAACAAATGAACAAATAAAATAGTGTCACCCATTCCATTTGGGTCAAAAAAAGAAGTATTAAAATTACGATCAGTAAGTAATATCGTAAGGGCACCAGCTAAAACAGGCATAGCTACTACTAATAAAAACCTAGTAACAGCAATACACCATACGAATAATGGAACACGATATAAAGACATCACCTTCAAACGCATTCTCAAGAAAGTAGTAAAAAAATTAATAGAAGCTAAAATTGAAGAAAGACCACCAACATGAAGAGAAAAAATAACATAATCCATAGCAGGCCCAGGATGACCTATATGGCTAGATAAAGGAGGATAAATAGTTCACCCAGTTCCTGCCCCTCTTTCAACATAAGCTGAAGCGAATAACAGTAACATAGACACAGGAAGAAGTCAAAAACTAATATTGTTTATACGAGGAAAACTCATATCAGGAACTTTTAGTATTAAAGGAACTAACCAGTTTCCAAAACCTCCCATCATTATAGGTATTACTAAAAAAAAAATTATAACTAAAGCATGTGCTGTTACAACCAAATTATAGAGCTGACCATCAAGCAATCTTTCACCAGGAACAGCCAATTCTAAACGAATAATAGAACTAAAAGCAGTCCCAACTAAACCAGCTCAATAAGAAAAAACAAAATAAAGAGTTCCAATATCTTTATGACTTGTTCTGCACACTCATCGATCATACCATTTTCTTAATAAATTTAAATTTAATGTCACAATATAATATAAAATTATAAGGCATTGAGGAAAATTCCCAATATTAAGACGCAAACTTAATCTTTTTTTTAAAGTACAATACCTGTCCTAAAAAATAATTTTACCTTACCACCTTCAACGGTACGTTCTTTGTTAAACTATTAGAACCGGAAAGAGGGAAACCCATTTCTTGGTCATGAGCCAAGCAACTTAATATTAGTTTATCCTTCCAACACTCCGAGGATAAACCTATCATCAAATTTGCAATTTACTATTTTTTTTAAACTACAGAGTGAAAAATAACTATATTACTAAATAAGGATAACTCCTTTCCTTTTGAACCTAAATCAAATACATTTTATCTGCTAATCTAGCAACTAAACCTGGGCATTCAGGCCCACCTATCGAGTAACAATCGATTATTCTAATAAACTAAGATTTAAAAACCCCATAAAAGAATAGGACTTAATCCCCACTCGGCTAATTCTTCGAGAGCCTCTAACCAATAATGAAAAACCAATAACAATTTCAACAACACCAAAAACCAGAAAGAAAATTAAAAAATAAGGACCAGACCTGTTAAAACCGGAAGATAAAAAAAAAGAACCAATTAAAAAAAGAGCAACATTAAACCCTTCCAACACAACCAGTACCCTTAAAAAATGACACTTCACAGAAAAAAGAAACAATACTCCAAAAAATAGAATAAAAACACTTCTTACTAAACACATTTTCAAGACTAATAAGACTCAAGATCTCCCTCTCCCAAATAAAGCACTTCTAGATCCCTTTCTCCTCTACTTAAAGCAAAGCAAAGATTAAAATTAGAAGAGATATCATCCCAATCGCAAGAGTTTATCACAGACTCATGCAGAACAAGATTAGAATTCAAACGATTAAAGACCCCAACAAGAATAGGTATAGATCTATGACCAGGACCACAAAGCTCATAACAATTTCCAAAATAAAAACCAGAAGTCAAAGGATTTACGCCTACAACATTTACCCGACCGGGAATAGCATCAGCTTTAACTCCTAGAGCAGGAACTCCTCACCTATGCATTACATCCCTAGTTGAAACCTTCACTTCATTTATTAAACCCTGTCAAAGAACACAAAAAGAAGTTACGTCTATTTTACGAATATTACTTTTACTCAATGAATCAAAAGATAAAGACCTTTCTTCAATTCCATAAGATTCCATTCTAACAGACCAATCCCCCTTCATATAACTTTTAACTCATAAATCAGAAAAAGTAAAACAAGGTAAAGAAAGATCACTGTCATAACCAGAAAACACACTATTAAGAATTATATCCCACTCTCTTTTTATCAACCCATCTTCTAACGCACCTATTCTATAAATATAATTGTAGTCTCAATATCACTGATGACCATGAGCCTCAACCCTATTTACAACACCATCACCAACTTCCATAGAGTAGAGGTTTACTAAAGATTCGAAACCTAAAATAGATAGAAAAATAGCAGGACTTAAAGTCCAAACAACCTCTAACTTTTCATTTCTTTTTACAGAACGATTTAATATTCCCTTAAAAAGACGTTTATGAGATAAAAACATAAATAAAAATAAACCAACACCAATTAAAATACTCCCAATAATCACCAACACCAAATCGTGATAAGCTCCAAGGCTTTGCCTAACAAATGTACAAAGGTCCAATAAACCCCATTGTATTCAAATTCCCATTTATTAATATAAAATTTAATAATCTGTTACATCTCAGTACCTTAGAACACAAGCAAAACAAAAAGAAAATAAACTAAACTAATCAAAACAATACAGAAACCAATATCTCTTAACTCATAACCAGACATCTTTCGCACTTTACTCCCCCTAAACCGAGCAACCTTTCCAAATCCACCTTCTCATAACACTTTCCTAACCCAAAACCCCTCAATATACTTTACTAATAGAGAAGAGCAATGTATAAAACTATAACCCATTAGATTTCCTGTAAGAAAAGGCAAAAAAAATATATTTATACGAAAGCGATCGAACGAATTAGAAAGAAAGATATTTTTAATATCCCAACTCTTCCTCTCAAATCTAAATCAAGTTAAAAAAATTCCAAAGACTAAGAAAAATAAAATCAATGGCTTTATAGGTCTCCTAGGCTCAATAAAAAGCATTCCTTCTATTAATAAATTCTGAAGAAAAAAACCTCCAAAAAAACCACCAAAACCCAAACCAAACAAAGAAATTCTAAGAAAAGAATTGTTTTCGCTGGAAACCCTCAAAAAAATACTTTCTTGAGATTTGAACAATAAACTCAACGAACGAGCAGAATAAACTACAGTCATCATTACACTCAATAAACATAAAATAAATAAAAAACCACCACAAGACCTTCCTAAAACCTTCTCTACAATTAAATCCTTTGAAAAAAAACCAGATATAAAAGGAATTCCGCAGAGACAAGCAACACTAATGCAATATCAACACATCCTTAAAGGAAGCTTTTTTCAAAACCTAGATAAAAAACGAATATCCTGAACACCACCACTGCAAGCAATAACTCTCCCTACGCACATGAATATTAGAGCTTTAAAAAAAGCATGAACTAAAAGATGAAAAAAGGCCAAAGACAAACAACCAAGACCTAAAGCTAATATTATTATTCTAACCTGTCTCAAAGTAGAAAGAGCAACAACTTTTTTCAAATCTACCTCATACACACCTCTAAGAGAAGCCAAAAAAAAAGTGATAATAGAAATTAGAAGAAGACTAGTTTTCATTATCTCTCTTATTAAAAAACCAAAACGAAAAATAACGTACACACCAGCAGTTACTAAAGTAGAAGAGTGAACAAGAGTAGAAACCGGCGTAGGGGCTGCTATAGCAGCTGGAAGCCAAGCACAAAAGGGAAGTTGAGCCCTTTTAGTAATTCTTCCCAAAAAAACACATAACCCTATTGCTCATATTCCTTCTTTCAAATAAGTAACACCTCCATAAAAACCAAAATCAAGGCAAGAACAAAAGAAAACAATAAGAATAATAAAAAATACATCACCCACACGATTAGAAAAAACAGTAATTATCCCAGCAGAATAAGACTCCCTATTGGAGTAGTAAACTACTAAAAGAAAAGAAACAACCCCTAATCCATCTCAACCAACTATTAAACTAAAAATTCTAGGTCTAAAAATCAATAAATTCATAGACAACACAAACAAAATTACTAATGTCAAAAAACGAAGTAAGAAAACTTCGTCAGCCATATAAAATCGACTGTACATAATCACCCAAGAAGAAATAAAGCATACAACAGACCCAAAACTTAAAGAGACCCAATCAAATAAAAAAGGAAACCTTACGTCTAAAATAAGCCTGTTACCAACCCTAATCCTTATAATAACACAACTCCCCCAATCAAAAGAGCTTAAAAGCAAAAACATAAAAAAGAAAAGCATAGAAAATCTTATCAATAAAATAAACATACCCAAAACCCAAACATCTTTCCTTTTTATACACTTACTATCTCCTCTCCAAGTCAATAAGGAATTTATATTCATAGACGTCGGGGAAATAATCCCATCTTCCACCACATCAAGATGACTCAATTAATCTGACACAACGCC